GTTAATGTAGCTTAAATAAAGCAAAGCACTGAAAATGCTTAGATGGGTATTTTATATCCCATAAACACTTTTAAGGTTTGGTCCCAGCCTTCTTATTGTCTGGTAGTAAAATTACACATGCAAGTCTCCGCCCACCTGTGAGAATACCCTTTAATCCAATTCGGCTTAAAGGAGTTGGTATCAAGCACACTCTAAAAAGAGTAGCTTATAACACCTTGCTCAGCCACACCCCCACGGGAAACAGCAGTGATAAAAATTAGGCTATAAACGAAAGTTTGACCTAGTTATACTACATCTTAGGGTTGGTAAATTTCGTGCCAGCCACCGCGGTCATACGATTAACCCAAGTTAATAAGCACCGGCGTAAAGCGTGTTAAAGGAGAAATTAAAAATAAAGCTAAGACTTATAAGACTTAACTAGGCTGTAGAAAGCATTAGTTAAAAGAAAATCAAATTACTAAAGTAACTTTACTATATCTTATACACGATAGCTAAGAACCAAACTGGGATTAGATACCCCACTATGCTTAGCCCTAAACCAAAACAGTTAAATAACAAAACTGTTCGCCAGAGTACTACTAGCAACAGCTTAAAACTCAAAGGACTTGGCGGTGCTTTATATCCATCTAGAGGAGCCTGTTCTATAATCGATACACCCCGATAAACCTCACCACTTCTTGCTAATTCCGCCTATATACCGCCATCTTCAGCAAACCCTTAAAAGGCATAATAGTAAGCCAAAATATTCTACATAAAAACGTTAGGTCAAGGTGTAGCTTATGAAGTGGGAAGAAATGGGCTACATTTTCTAAATATAGAATAACCATTAACGAAAGTCTTTATGAAATTAAAGACCAAAGGAGGATTTAGCAGTAAGTTAAGAATAGAGTGCTTAACTGAATAAGGCCATGAAGCACGCACACACCGCCCGTCACCCTCTTCAAGTATAAATGCTAATTCATAATTAATTCACAGCTAACCTATATTAGAAGAGATAAGTCGTAACAAGGTAAGCATACTGGAAAGTGTGCTTGGATGAATCAAAATGTAGCTTAATTAAAGCACCTGACTTACACTCAGGAGATTTCACTCCTTGTGACCATTTTGAACTAAAGCTAGCCCACAAAATAAACCTCAAGTTAAAATTTTTAAAATCTAACAAACAAAACATTTAATTACTATTAAAGTATAGGAGATAGAAATAATTTATCGGCGCAATAGAGATAGTACCGTAAGGGAACGAGTGAAAGAAATTAATCAAAGTATAATACAGCAAAGATTACCTCTTGTACCTTTTGCATAATGACTTAACTAGAACAACCTTAGCAAAGAGCACTATAGTTAATTATCCCGAAACCAGACGAGCTATTCATGAACAGCTAACAGAGCCAACTCATCTATGTAGCAAAATAGTGAGAAGATTTATGAATAGAGGTGATATGCCTATCGAGCCTGGTGATAGCTGGTTATCCAGATAAGAATTTTAGTTCAACTTTAAGATTACCTAAAAAACATTAAATTTCAATGTAAACTTAAATGTTAATCTGCAGAGGTACAGCTCTGCAGAATAAGATTACAACCTTAATTAGTGAGTAAATTTACTTAATTTCCATAGTTGGCCTAAAAGCAGCCATCAATTAAGAAAGCGTTCAAGCTCAACAATAAAACTTATATTTAATCCAAAAAATTATATAAACTCCTAATTTTAAATACTGGATTATTCTACCTATTTGTAGAAGAAATACTGTTAAAATGAGTAACAAGATTTATATCTCCACATACACACGTGTATATCAGCCCGAATCCCAACTGATAGTTAACAAATAAATAAATTTATTTATTAAATTAATAATTTATCATAACATTGTTAAATCCAACACCGGAGTGAATAAAAGGAAAGATTAAAAAAAGTAAAAGGAACTCGGCAAACATAAACCCCGCCTGTTTACCAAAAACATCACCTCTAGCATTTCTAGTATTAGAGGCACTGCCTGCCCAGTGACATTAGTTTAACGGCCGCGGTATCCTGACCGTGCAAAGGTAGCATAATCATTTGTTCCTTAATTAGGGACTTGTATGAATGGCTCCACGAGGGTTTAACTGTCTCTTACTTTCAATCAGTGAAATTGACCTTCCCGTGAAGAGGCGGGAATAAAAAAATAAGACGAGAAGACCCTATGGAGCTTAAATTAAAGTGTCCAACAAAATTTAAACTTAATCCAACAGGAATAAAATTATTTTAACTGGACAACAAATTTTGGTTGGGGTGACCTCGGAGCATAATCAAACCTCCGAGCAATTTTAACTAAGACTTACCCGTCAAAGTGGTACAACTTATTGATCCAATCATATTGATCAACGAAACAAGTTACCCTAGGGATAACAGCGCAATCCTATTTGAGAGTTCATATCGACAATAGGGTTTACGACCTCGATGTTGGATCAGGACACCCAAATGGTGCAGCAGCTATTAAAGGTTCGTTTGTTCAACGATTAAAGTCCTACGTGATCTGAGTTCAGACCGGAGAAATCCAGGTCGGTTTCTATCTATTAAAAATTTCTCCCAGTACGAAAGGACAAGAGAAATGAAGCCTACTCTAAAGAGCGCTTCAACAGACTAACAGATGAAATTATCTCAATCTGAATAACTATTAATAAATATTATCCTAGACCAGGATTCGTTAGAGTGGCAGAGCCCGGTAATTGCATAAAACTTAAACCTTTATATTCAGAGGTTCAATTCCTCTCTCTAACAACATGTTTATAGTCAACCTCCTAATCCTAATTGTCCCAGTACTACTAGCAGTTGCCTTCCTAACTCTAGTTGAACGTAAAGTTCTAGGATATATACAAATACGAAAAGGACCTAATATTGTAGGACCCTACGGCCTCCTTCAACCCATTGCCGACGCCGTAAAACTCTTTATTAAAGAACCACTACGCCCGCTAACATCCTCAGTATCCATATTCATTGCCGCACCAATCCTCGCACTCACATTAGCTTTAACCATATGACTTCCTCTTCCTATACCTTATTCACTTATTAATATAAACCTTGGAGTCCTATTTCTTCTTGCAGTCTCCAGCTTATCTGTATATTCAATTTTATGATCCGGATGATCCTCTAATTCAAAATATGCATTAATTGGTGCATTACGAGCAGTAGCCCAAACAATCTCATACGAAGTAACCTTAGCCATCATCCTCCTATCAGTCTTACTAATAAGCGGCTCCTATTCCCTCGGAAATCTAATCATTACACAAGAATATGTATGACTATTATCTGCATCCTGACCACTAGCCATAATATGATATATTTCCACTTTAGCAGAAACTAACCGCGCGCCCTTTGACCTTACAGAAGGAGAATCAGAATTAGTTTCAGGCTTCAATGTCGAATACGCTGCAGGTCCATTCGCACTATTCTTTTTAGCTGAATATGCTAATATTATTATAATAAACATCTTAACTACAATCCTCTTTTTAGGTGCACTTCACAACACCTACTGACCTGAACTTTATTCAATTAACTTTACAATAAAAGCCCTCTTACTAACAACCTCTTTCCTATGAGTACGCGCCTCATACCCTCGATTCCGATACGACCAGCTAATACACCTTCTATGAAAAAATTTTCTTCCCCTAACTCTAGCCCTCTGCATATGACATGTAGCATTTCCAATTTTTACTTCAAGCATTCCCCCTCAATTATAAGAAATATGTCTGATAAAAGAGTTACTTTGATAGAGTAAATCATAGAGGTTTAAATCCTCTTATTTCTAGAATTATAGGAATTGAACCTACCCTTGAGAAATCAAAAATCTCCGTGCTACCATTCTACACCAAGTTCTAGTAAGGTAAGCTAATTTAAGCTATCGGGCCCATACCCCGAAAATGTCGGTTAATACCTTCCCCTACTAATTAATCCTATAATTTTCATTATTCTCCTAGGGACTGTAATACTAGGCACATCTATTGTAATAACAAGTTCACATTGATTCATAACCTGACTGGGCTTTGAAATAAACATGATAGCCATTGTACCAATCCTAATAAAGAAATACTCTCCCCGATCAATGGAAGCAGCAACCAAATACTTTTTAACCCAAGCCACAGCATCCATAATCCTTATACTAGCCATCATTATTAATCTTATATATTCCGGACAATGGACAATTACAAATATAGAAAATTACACCGCCTCTATACTTATTACTATTGCCCTTGTAATAAAATTAGGCCTCGCTCCATTTCACTTCTGAGTTCCCGAAGTAACACAAGGAGTACCTTTAAATTCAGGTTTAATTCTCTTAACATGACAAAAAATCGCCCCCTTATCTCTCCTATATCAAACTTATTCATCAATAAACACAAATATACTCTTACTAATATCATTAGCATCCATTATAATTGGCGGCTGAGGGGGCCTTAACCAAACACAATTACGCAAAATTATAGCATATTCATCCATTGCACATATAGGCTGAATGATGGCAATCCTAATTTATAATCCCAACCTCTCTCTTCTAAACTTACTCATTTATATTTTAATAACTTCCTCTATATTTATACTCTTAATTTTTGCCTCAACTACCTCTACCTTATCTTTATCTCTCACCTGAAACAAAATACCCATTATTACAATTTCATCTTTAGCTATTCTTTTATCCCTAGGAGGCCTTCCCCCACTAACAGGATTTATACCAAAATGAATAATTATTCAAGAATTGACAAAAAACAACAGCGTAATTTTACCCACCTTAATAGCAGTCCTAGCACTACTTAATTTATTCTTTTACATACGTCTCACATACTCAACTGCCTTAACAATATTTCCTACAATAAACAATACAAAACTCATATGACAATTTCAAAACACAAATATCTTACCAATTATATCACCACTAATTATAATTTCAGTCCTAACCCTACCCCTAACCCCCCTATTTATTTTGCTAAATTAGAAGTTTAGGTTACATAGACCAAGAGCCTTCAAAGCTCTAAGCAAGTAAATTTACTTAACTTCTGAATATAAGGACTGCAAGACTTTATCTTACATCAATTGAATGCAAATCAACCACTTTTATTAAGCTAAATCCTTCCTAGATTGGAGGGCTATAATCCCTCGAAATTTTAGTTAACAGCTAAATACCCTAAACAACTGGCTTCAATCTACTTCTCCCGCCTTGAAAAAGGAGGAAGTAGGCGGGAGAAGCCCCGGCAGAATTGAAGCTGCTCCTTTGAATTTGCAATTCAATATGATCTTTCACCACAGGACTACTTAGTTGGTAAAAAAAGGATTTACACCTTTATCTTTAGATTTACAGTCTAATGCTTAATTCAGCCATTTTACCCTTACCTATGTTCATAACTCGCTGACTCTTTTCCACTAATCATAAAGATATTGGAACATTATATATAGTTTTTGGTGCCTGAGCTGGCATAGTTGGTACCGCCCTAAGCATTTTAATCCGAGCTGAGCTCGGTCAGCCAGGGGCTTTACTTGGTGATGATCAAATTTATAATGTCATCGTCACAGCCCATGCGTTTGTTATAATTTTCTTTATAGTAATACCAATTATAATAGGTGGCTTCGGTAATTGATTAATTCCCTTAATAATTGGGGCTCCTGATATAGCTTTTCCTCGAATAAATAATATAAGCTTTTGACTCCTTCCACCTTCTTTTCTTCTATTATTAGCCTCTTCCACTGTCGAAGCTGGAGCAGGAACAGGTTGAACTGTATATCCTCCTTTAGCCGGAAATCTAGCCCATGCAGGTGCCTCAGTTGATCTGGCAATTTTCTCATTACATTTAGCAGGTGTGTCTTCTATCCTTGGCTCAATTAATTTTATTACAACAATTATTAATATAAAACCTCCTGCCCTATCACAATATCAAACGCCCCTATTTGTCTGATCCGTCTTAATTACTGCTGTTTTACTCCTATTATCTTACCCAGTCCTAGCAGCAGGAATTACTATACTATTAACTGACCGAAACCTAAACACAACTTTTTTCGACCCAGCTGGGGGAGGTGATCCTATCCTTTATCAACATCTATTCTGATTCTTTGGCCATCCAGAAGTTTACATTCTTATTTTACCTGGTTTCGGTATCATCTCACACGTAGTTACTTATTACTCAGGAAAAAAAGAACCATTCGGCTACATAGGAATAGTCTGAGCGATAATATCCATTGGATTCCTAGGTTTCATCGTGTGAGCTCACCACATGTTTACTGTTGGCTTAGATGTTGATACACGTGCCTACTTCACATCCGCCACAATAATTATTGCAATTCCTACAGGAGTAAAAGTGTTTAGCTGATTAGCAACTCTTCATGGAGGAAATATCAAATGATCCCCTGCTATATTATGAGCTCTGGGCTTTATTTTCCTTTTTACAGTCGGCGGATTAACTGGGATTGTCCTAGCTAATTCATCCTTAGATATTGTATTACACGATACATATTATGTAGTCGCCCATTTCCATTACGTTCTGTCTATGGGGGCCGTATTCGCAATTATTGCTGGTTTTGTTCATTGATTCCCTTTATTCACAGGCTACTCTCTTAGCTCTGCCTGAGCTAAAATCCACTTTGCTATTATATTTATTGGTGTTAACATAACTTTCTTCCCTCAACACTTCCTAGGCCTGTCTGGAATACCTCGACGGTACTCTGATTATCCAGATGCTTACACAACCTGAAATACTGTTTCATCTATAGGGTCTTTTATTTCATTAACAGCTGTAATTATTATAGTATTTATAATCTGAGAGGCATTTGCATCTAAACGAGAAATTTGCTCCGTAGAATTAACTACAACAAATATTGAATGAATATATGGATGTCCCCCACCATATCATACTTTCGAAGAGCCCGTTTATATTAATACCAAATAATAAGAAAGGAAGGAATTGAACCCCCTAAAATTGGTTTCAAGCCAACTTCATAACCTTTATGTCTTTCTCAATGAGATATTAGTATAACAATACATAACTTTGTCAAGGTTAAGTTACAGGTGAAACTCCCGTATATCTCTATGGCATACCCATTTCAAATAGGCTTACAAGATGCCACATCACCTATTATAGAAGAATTAATAAATTTTCATGATCACGCATTAATAATTGTATTTTTGATTAGTTCTTTAGTTCTGTATATTATTTCTGCTATATTAACTACTAAACTTACTCATACTAGCACAATAGACGCCCAAGCAGTAGAAACAATTTGAACTATCTTACCTGCTATTATTTTAGTAATAATTGCATTACCTTCTCTACGGATTCTTTATATGATAGACGAAATTAATAATCCTACTTTAACTATTAAAACAGTAGGACATCAATGATATTGAAGTTATGAATATACAGACTATGACGAACTAAATTTTGATTCCTATATAATCCCTACATCCGAATTAAAACCTGGCGATCTTCGCTTACTTGAAGTAGATAACCGCGCAGTTTTACCAATAGAAATAACAATTCGAGTGTTAGTAACATCTGAAGATGTACTTCATTCATGAGCCGTCCCCTCTTTAGGTTTAAAAACTGATGCTATCCCTGGACGATTAAATCAAACTACTCTCTTAGCAACTCGCCCAGGCTTATATTATGGACAATGCTCTGAAATCTGTGGTTCTAATCATAGTTTCATGCCTATTGTACTTGAACTCGTCCCTCTAAAAACTTTTGAAAAATGATCCTCCTCAATAATTTAATCTCATTAAGAAGCTATAGTAGCGTTAACCTTTTAAGTTAAAGAATGAGAGCTCATATCTCTCCTTGATGAAATGCCACAACTTGACACTTCAACATGATTTATTACAATCATCTCTATGCTTCTAACATTATTTATCTTATTCCAATTAAAAATTTCAAAATTTATATACCCTAACATGCCAGAACCCAAATTATTAAAAACTTTAAAACAGAACACCCCTTGAGATTCTAAATGAACGAAAATTTATTCGCCTCTTTCGCTACCCCAACAATAATAGGTCTTCCTATTGTTATTTTAATTATTATATTTCCTAGCATCATATTTCCTACCCCTAATCGACTTATTACAAATCGACTAACCGCTCTTCAACAATGATTGATTCAATTAACATCCAAGCAAATAATAACTATTCATAACCAAAAAGGTCAGACATGGACACTAATACTAATATCCTTAATTTTATTTATTGGTTCAACAAATTTATTAGGATTATTACCCCACTCCTTTACCCCTACTACTCAACTTTCCATAAACCTTGGTATAGCAATTCCCTTGTGGGCCGGAGCAGTAATTACTGGATTTCGATACAAAACCAAGGCCTCACTAGCCCATTTTTTACCTCAAGGAACTCCCCTACCCCTAATTCCTATATTAATTATTATCGAGACTATTAGTTTATTCATTCAACCTATAGCATTAGCTGTCCGACTCACAGCCAATATTACAGCTGGACACCTTCTCATTCACTTAATTGGAGGTGCTACATTAGTACTTTCAAATATTAGCCCAACTACCGCACTCATTACATTTATTATTTTAATAATACTAACAATCCTTGAATTCGCAGTAGCTTTAATTCAAGCCTATGTTTTTACGCTATTAGTTAGCCTCTATCTGCATGATAATACCTAATGACCCACCAAACTCATGCTTACCACATAGTTAACCCCAGCCCCTGACCACTAACTGGTGCTTTATCAGCTTTACTTTTAACATCTGGCTTAGTAATATGATTTCATTTTAACTCGACTAACCTTATAATTATAGGATTATTAGGTAACATACTTACTATATATCAATGATGACGTGATGTTGTCCGAGAAGGAACCTTTCAAGGCCATCACACGCCAATTGTTCAAAAAGGCTTACGCTATGGAATAATCCTTTTCATCGTATCAGAGGTATTCTTCTTCGCGGGGTTTTTTTGAGCCTTTTACCACTCAAGCCTAGCTCCTACACACGAACTCGGAGGCTATTGACCCCCCGCTGGCATTAAACCTTTAAATCCCCTAGAAGTCCCCCTACTTAATACATCCGTCTTATTAGCTTCAGGCGTTTCCATTACCTGAGCCCACCATAGCTTAATAGAAGGAAACCGAAAACATACAATTCAAGCCCTTCTTATTACAATTGCCCTAGGTGTATATTTTACTCTACTGCAAGCAGCAGAATATTATGAAGCACCATTTACTATTTCAGACGGAGTTTACGGCTCTACATTTTTTATATCCACAGGATTTCATGGTTTCCACGTAATTATTGGTTCTACTTTCCTAATGGTTTGCCTTTTACGCCAGCTCAACTTCCATTTTACATCAAAACATCACTTCGGCTTTGAAGCAGCAGCATGATACTGGCATTTCGTAGATGTAGTCTGACTATTCCTATACGTATCAATTTATTGATGAGGTTCATACTCTTTTAGTATCACTAGTACAATTGACTTCCAATCAATTAGCCTCGGTCTAATCCGGGAAATGAGTAATTAATCTATTCCTTGCTTTAATAACAAACATCTCCTTAGCTTCATTACTTGTAACAATCGCATTTTGATTACCTCAGCTGAACATCTATACAGAAAAAGCAAGTCCCTACGAATGTGGATTTGACCCAATAGGCTCCGCACGCCTTCCTTTTTCTATAAAATTCTTCTTAATTGCCATTACTTTCTTATTATTTGATCTAGAAATTGCCCTGTTACTTCCCCTCCCATGAGCTTCCCAAACAAATAGTCTAAGTATAATAACTATTATAGCTCTAGCCCTAATTTTTTTACTCGCTATAAGCTTAGCATATGAATGACTTCATCAAGGCCTTGAATGGACTGAATATGATAATTAGTTTAATAAAAACAAATGATTTCGACTCATTAAATTATGATTAATTTCATAATTATCAAATGTCTCTAGTCTATATAAACACCGCCCTCGCATTTTCCATTTCTATATTAGGACTTTTAATATACCGAACCCATTTAATATCATCTCTATTATGCTTAGAAGGAATAATACTAGCACTCTTTACTCTAGGGGCAATAACAATTTTAACCACACACTTCACATTAGCAAATATATTACCTATTGTACTTTTAGTATTCGCTGCATGTGAGGCAGCCGTTGGTCTATCACTACTAGTTATAGTGTCAAACACATACGGCGCTGATTTTGTTCAAAACCTAAATCTACTTCAATGCTAAAAATTATTATTCCTTCCATCATAATAATTCCCCTTACTTGAATAAGCAATGTAAAAACTATCTGAATTAATACAACCTTATATAGTTTATTAATTGCCCTAATAGCCTTAAACCTCTTTAATCAACCAGATAACAGTGCCCTTTACTTCTCTACAACTTTCTATTCTGATTCACTCTCTACTCCTCTTCTCGCATTAACAACATGACTTCTTCCACTAATAATCATTGCCAGCCAAAATCATCTCATAAGCGATACAGAAGTACGAAAAAAAACATACATCTCAATATTAATCTTACTTCAAATTTTTCTCATTATAACATTTTCTGCCACAGAATTAATCTTATTTTATATTTTATTCGAGGCCACCCTCGTACCCACCTTAATTCTCATTACCCGATGAGGAAACCAAACAGAACGTTTAAACGCTGGATTATACTTTTTATTCTATACACTAATTGGCTCCCTTCCCTTATTAGTTGCCCTCGTCTATATCCAAAACCTACTAGGCACACTTAATATTTCTACTACCCATATCTGAACTCAAAATATTTTAAACTCTTGATCTAATGATTTCTTATGACTAGCATGCATAATAGCATTTATAGTAAAAATACCATTATACGGGCTTCACTTGTGGCTACCAAAAGCCCATGTTGAAGCCCCTGTTGCCGGCTCAATAGTATTAGCAGCAGTTCTCCTAAAACTCGGAAGCTACGGTATAATACGCATTACAACTTTACTTAGCCCCGTAACAGAATTTATATTATTCCCTTTTCTAATCTTATCTCTGTGAGGTATGGTTATAACAAGCTCTATTTGTTTACGCCAAACAGATCTTAAATCTCTCATCGCCTACTCCTCCGTAAGTCACATAGCCTTAGTAATCGTAGCTATTCTTATTCAGACACCCTGAAGCTTTATAGGCGCAACAGCCCTAATAATTGCCCACGGTCTAACCTCATCTATATTATTTTGCTTAGCTAATACTAATTATGAGCGAATTCACAGCCGTACTATAATTCTAGCACGAGGATTACAAACAATTCTTCCAATTATAGCCGCCTGATGACTCTTAAGCACTTTAACTAATCTAGCTCTACGACCAACTATTAATTTAATTGGGGAATTATTTGTAATTCTTTCTTCCTTTTCTTGATCCTATACTACTATATTATTAACAGGACTAAACGTAGTAATCACAGCCTTATACTCCTTATATATACTAATTATAACTCAACGAGGGAAATATTCTCAACATGTTAAAACAATCAATCCATCATTCACACGCGAAAACACTCTAATAGCCTTACACATACTACCTCTGCTCCTTCTTACATTTAATCCTAAACTCATTCTAGGCCCTACATTTTGTAAATATAGTTTAACAAAAACATTAGATTGTGAATCTAATAATAGAAGTTAATATCTTCTTATTTACCGAGAAAGATTGCAAGAACTGCTAATTCATGCTTCCATGTTTAAACACATGGCTTTTTCACTTTTAAAGGATAGAAGTTATCCGTTGGTCTTAGGAACCAAAAAATTGGTGCAACTCCAAATAAAAGTAATTAACTGCTTCCTAACCTTTATATTAACTACACTATTAGTATTATTGTTACCAGTAGCAATAGCTTTTCTACCTACTTATAAAACTGATAAATACCCTTATTATGTAAAAATAGCCATTTCTTATGCATTCTTTATCAGCTTAGTCCCTACTCTCTTATTTATTAATTCTGGCCACGAGGCAATCATTTCTAATTGACACTGAATAACACTCCAAACAATCAAATTAGCTATAAGCTTTAAATTAGATTACTTCTCACTACTTTTTGTTCCAGTAGCCCTATTCGTTACCTGATCTATTATAGAGTTTTCCATATGATATATACATTCTGACCCTAACATAAACCGCTTTTTTAAATATCTCCTAATATTTTTAATCACAATAATAATCCTAGTTACCGCCAACAATTTATTTCAATTATTTATTGGTTGGGAAGGAGTAGGAATTATATCATTCCTCTTAATCGGATGGTGATATGGCCGTGCGGACGCAAATACCGCTGCCCTACAAGCTATCCTTTATAATCGTATTGGCGATGTCGGCTTTATTTTAGCAATAGCATGATTTATAACTTATTCAAATTCCTGAGAACTACATCAAATTTTCTTAACTGATAATAACCATAATAACTTACCATTATTAGGCTTAATTCTAGCTGCCACCGGAAAATCAGCACAATTTGGTTTACATCCTTGACTACCCTCCGCAATAGAAGGCCCAACACCCGTCTCAGCATTACTCCACTCAAGCACTATGGTTGTTGCCGGTGTATTTCTCCTTATTCGATTTTATCCTCTAGTTGAAAATAATGATCTAGCTAAGACATTAATTCTATCATTAGGCGCCCTAACAACACTATTCGCAGCTATCTGTGCTCTCACCCAAAATGATATTAAAAAAATTGTAGCCTTTTCAACATCTAGCCAACTAGGCTTAATGATAGTAACAATTGGGATTAACCAACCACACTTAGCATTCCTTCACATCTGCACTCATGCATTCTTTAAAGCTATATTATTTATGTGTTCAGGTTCAATTATCCACAACCTAAATGATGAACAAGACATTCGAAAAATAGGCGGCCTATTCAAAGCTATACCATTTACCACCACATCCCTTATTATTGGTAGCTTAGCATTAACAGGTACCCCATTCTTAACAGGTTTTTATTCAAAAGACCTAATCATCGAAACTGCTAACACGTCGTATACCAACGCCTGAGCCCTTCTAATTACACTAATTGCAACCACCCTAACAGCCGTTTACAGTACACGCATTATCTACTATGTGTTACTTGGACAGCCACGATTTAATTCTTTAACCTCAATCAATGAAAATAATCCCCTCTTAATCAATCCTATTAAACGTCTATTAATTGGAAGTATCTTCGCTGGATTTTTAATTTCACTAAATTTACCCCCGATAACAACACCACAAATAACCATACCAACATACTTAAAACTTACTGCTCTGCTAATTACCCTAACAGGCTTTATTTTAGCCCTAGAACTCAGCATATTAACACAAAACTTAAAATTAACTCCAACCCGAAATTATCATAACTTCTCAAATATGCTTGGCTATTTTCCTATCACAATTCACCGCCTTATCCCATTTACCAGCCTATTAATAAGCCAAACGCTAGCCTCAATAGTTCTAGACTTAACTTGAATCGAGATATCATTACCCAAACTCATCTCTAACATCCAAAAAATCTACTCTACCGCAGTTTCTAGTCAAAAAGGACTTATTAAATCATATTTTCTCTCTTTCACAATTACTCTTTCAATCAGCCTCACAATCTTTAATTTCCTCGTGTAATCTCTATTACTACAACGATACATGTTACTAAAGACCACCCCGACACAATTACAAGCCAAAACCCATAGCTATAAAGTGCCGCAATACTTATAGGCTCTTCACTGAAAAATCCTGTATCACCAGTATCATAAAGATATCAATCACCCTCCCCATGGAAACTCAACACAACCTCCAACTTAATATCTTCCTCTAGCATTGTATATATAATTAACAGTAATTCTCCTATAACACCTAAAATCAATGTTAAAAGAACAGTAGAATTAGAAGATCACACTTCAGGATATTCCTCCATAGCCATCGCCGTAGTATAACCAAACACAACCAACATCCCCCCTAAATAAATTAAAAACACTATTAATCCTAAAAACGAACCACCATAATTTAACACAATCCCGCAACCAATTCCCCCACTAATAATTAACCCAACACCCCCATAAATAGGTGAGGGTTTTGAAGAAAACCCTACGAAACTAACTACAAAAATAGTACTTAAAATAGTCACAATATATGTCATCATAATTTCCACATGGACTCAACCACGACCTATGACATGAAAAATCATCGTTGTCTTTCAACTACAGAAACCCTTATGAACAATATCCGAAAAACCCACCCACTAATAAAAATTGTTAACAGCTCTTTCATTGACCTCCCAGCACCTTCAAACATTTCATCATGATGAAACTTTGGCTCCCTATTAGGAATTTGCTTAATTGCACAAATCTTAACCGGATTATTTTTAGCTATACACTATACATCAGACACTATAACAGCTTTCTCCTCCGTCACTCACATCTGTCGAGATGTAAAGTACGGTTGACTAATCCGATATCTTCACGCCAACGGAGCCTCCATATTTTTCATTTGCCTCTTCCTTCACGTAGGCCGAGGACTCTATTATGGCTCTTACATATATCTTGAAACATGAAACATTGGTGTCCTACTCTTATTTGCAGTCATAGCTACTGCCTTTATAGGGTACATTCTCCCCTGAGGCCAAATATCATTTTGAGGTGCAACAGTTATTACCAATTTACTTTCAGCCATCCCTTACATTGGTACTAATCTCGTAGAATGAATCTGAGGGGGCTTCTCCGTCGATAAAGCTACTCTAACCCGCTTCTTCGCCTTTCACTTTATTCTCCCCTTCATTGTAGCCGCACTCGCAGGAGTCCACCTTTTATTCTTACATGAAACAGGCTCAAACAATCCATCCGGATTAGACTCAGACACAGATAAAATTCCCTTCCACCCTTACTATACTATCAAAGACATTCTAGGAGCTTTAATTATAATCACCGCTTTATCCTCCCTAGTCCTATTCTCTCCCGACTTATTAGGAGACCCCGATAACTATATCCCTGCAAACCCCCTTAATACACCACCACACATTAAACCAGAATGATATTTCCTATTTGCTTATGCAATCCTACGATCAATCCCTAACAAACTTGGAGGAGTTTTAGCCCTTGTCCTATCAATTGCTATTCTAGCCGTCATCCCACTCCTCCACACAGCCAAACAACGAAGCATAATATTCCGACCACTAAGCCAATGTCTATTTTGAATCCTAGTAGCAGACCTATTTACATTAACTTGAATTGGAGGTCAACCAGTTGAACATCCATTTGTAGTTATTGGCCAACTAGCATCCGTAATTTATTTTATGTTAATCCTTTTAATCATACCTGCCACAAGCATAATCGAAAACCAACTTCTAAAATGAAGAATAGAGCCTTAGTAGTATAATCAATACACTGGTCTTGTAAACCAGAAATGGAGACATACATCCCCCTAAGACATCAAGGAAGAAGTAATCACCCCACCTTCAGCACCCAAAGCTGATATTCTTTTAAACTATTCCTTGAACAAAAATATCGCCCTTAAGTAAAATTTTCACCCAACAATACTTATTTAACGCTAACAACTTCTTATACAAACACATTCTATAGGTTTCATATACACACATACATCATGTATAATTTATATTTATGTATATATATATATATATATATATCAAACATAAAATTGTTCTGTATATGTATAATACCCTTACCCCATGCATATAAGCATGTACATATAATTATATCTAGTACATTAGACATATTATGTATATTGTACATAATACTCTTGTCCCCATGCATATAAGCATGTACATATAATTATATCTAGTACATTAGACATATTATGTATATAGTACATAATACTCTTGTCCCCATGCATATAAGCATGTACATATAATTATATCTAGTACATTAGACATATTATGTATATCGTGCATAATACTCTTGTCCCCATGCATATAAGCATGTACATATAATTATATCTAGTACATTAGACATATTATGTATATCGTGCATAATACTCTTGTCCCCATGCATATAAGCATGTACATATAAAGTTTAATTAGACATTATACATTAATTTCTTAATTGGACATAGCACATATAGTGAAATATTTCATGTCAACATGCGTATCATCTCCATTAGGTTATCTCTTAATAACCAACTCACGTGAAACCAACAACCCTTGCGAGACGTGTCACTCTTCTCGCTCCGGGCCCATAACTCGTGGGGGTAGCTAATTCTCACACTTTACCTGGCATCTGGTTCTTACTTCAGGGCCATCTCACCTAAAATCGCCCACTCGGTCCTCTTAAATAAGACATCTCGATGGACTAATGACTAATCAGCCCATGCCGACACATAACTGTGGTGTCATGCGGTTGGTATCTTTAATTTTTAGGGGGGAGAGCTTGCTATGACTCCGCTAACATTTAATTTCGTCAATGCAGTTAAAGCTGGGCTTATTCTCTATGGGGGCCGAAGTAGTTATTATTACCGTACTTATTTCCTTGATAGAGTACATATAATTTAATGATTTTAAGACATAACGATTCAAGAAGACTCTTAAAGATAATTGTCTGGCTTAATATTATTTACTTGCTAACATATTATTAAAAGCACTTATTCAGTCAATGGAATCAGGACATAATATTTATATTTATAAATTATACTATACAGAGGTGCACGGGGGGGTGCACGGAAGTGCACACGTACACATGTACACACGTACACACGTACACACGTACACACGTACACACGTACACACGTACACACGTACACACGTACACACGTACACACGTACACACGTACACACGTACACACGTACACACGTACACACGTACACACGTACACATGTACACATGTACACATGTACACATGTACACATGTACACATGTACACATGTACACATGTACACATGTACACACGTACACACGTACACACGTACACACGTACACACGTACACACGTACACACGTACACACGTACACACGTACACACGTACACACGTACACACGTACACACGTACACACGTACACACGTACACACGTACACACGTACACACGTACACACGTACACACGTACACACGTACACATGTACACATGTACACATGTACACATGTACACATGTACACATGTACACATGTACACATGTACACACGTACACACGTACACACGTACACACGTACACACGTACACACACACATGAAAATCCAATAGATTATCTTAACAAACCCCCTTACCCCCGTTAAGTCCCTGCGCTATTATTTAATTTCTTGCCAAACCCCAAAAACAAGATTACATAGCTGAACTTCTAAAATTAAATATACCTGTTAATTGATAACCTTCCATATTATTTTCTATAGAGTTATTCGCATGTGTTATTCCATTATTCAACTTTAACTTTTTTACAAAATTTTACAT